TCATTGGGCCATGCGGGTTCTCCATAATAATTATGCCCCATCCCTTTCGCCAATTTAGCTCTTAATACAGGATCATTCAAATCAGGTTTTTTTGTTATTGGGATAGGTGAATTCTTAATTCTTATGGATCCATCCCCCGAAGGAACCGGACATGATAATTTTTAATCATCCGGCTCGAGCAAGAATCAAAGGAATAATAGAAATGGATCCGTATCAAATCTATATTTCATACATATCCGTGCTATATATTAATATATAATAACTCGATGTAAGATAATAAATGCCCGATTCAATTTTCCGAAGTTTCAATTATTCATTGAAAAGAATTAAGTTCTTACAGATAAATGCTCAATATCCAAGTAGGCTTACAAATTTGATCATGATCAAGTGCTTTTTGGATTGTCTCATGTCTTTTGATTGTTATTTATCCCCATAACATTTTTATTTTATTAAATACAAACAAAGTATTTACTTGTTACTAATAAAGTCTAGCCTCTGTTCTTCCTTAGATCCCTTATTTCATTCCGATAGTATCATAGATCTGGATCAATGCATAGGAAATGAATGCATTTCTATACTATAAATAAAATTATAATAAGTAAGTGGAATAGATACAACATTAGGTCGTGCCACATTGTTTATTCTATGGGATCTTGCGGAGCCTACTCATACATGACATGATTCGGGTATGATCATAGAAAAAATTCTCCTCAAGTGAACCGGCATATCCCTACTATGTAGGGGGACTTACGTGGTGGTTGGATGCGGAGACACATTTTATTTGATTGTAAATTCCAACGTGGCAGATCAAATCATATATCTGCATGGCCCAATCAATAGTTCAAGTCACACACTCCCATAATCCATCTTCTCTTCAGAGAATCCACTTCAACTATTGGTATCAAATAATAAATACAATACTTCAAGAGTTGAAGAGAGGTATCCAACCAAATAACATGTCTTATTTTTCAATAATCCATATTTGTAGCAATGAAATACAAGACTATTTTTTCTTCCTCCCCGAAATGATATATAATCAATTACAAATATATATATGATATATTTTCTCTATAAAGGACCTGAAATACCTTGCTTACGTATCATTGGGAAGTGCATTAACATAAATACGGCAGTAAGAAGAGGCAATACAAAAGTGTGTAAACTATAAAAACGGGTCAAAGTGGATTGGCCCACACTAGCACTTCCGCGTAATAGCTCTACCAAAGGTAATCCTATTACGGGAATCGCTTCAGGTACGCCTGTCACAATTTTGACTGCCCAATAACCAATTTGGTCCCGAGGTAAAGAATAACCAGTTACACCAAAAGACGCAGTCAATACGGCCAGAATCACACCTGTAACCCAAGTTAATTCGCGAGGTTTTTTAAATCCCCCTGTGAGATACACACGAAATACGTGCAAGATCATCATTAGAACCATCATACTTGCTGACCATCGATGAACTGATCGGATTAACCAACCAAAGTTAGCCTCAGTCATTATGTATTGAACAGAGGAAAAAGCCTCTGTAACGGTTGGACGATAGTAAAAAGTCATAGCAAAACCTGTGGCTACTTGTACTAAAAAACAAGTAAGTGTGATCCCCCCTAGACAATAAAATATGTTGACATGAGGAGGAACATATTTACTAGTTATATCATCTGCAATCGCCTGAATCTCGAGACGTTCTTCGAACCAATCATATACTTTATTGGGATAGGTAACCAAAAAATAGACCCCCCCTGAGAACCGTATATGAGAATTTAACCTCGTACGGCTCAAGCAGAAACAACACAAATAAAATACGGATTTTAACGGATATGTAATAGAAAGTTCAAATTAGCCACTTGATTCAATTTGCCCCAAAAATACCAAATAACAAAAATCCGGAATCTCTTCTTTGTGATGATAATGCCAAAAATATCAAGTTGGCTCCCTCGTTCGTCTTTTTATTTATGTTAATTGTTAAAATAAAGGCCTCTTGAATCTTCTCTTTCCTAATTATTTTTTATTTGTTCTTTATTTGTGTAATAATACAGATTGACTCTTGTTTTACTAGTTATTGATAGGAATTCCCTTGTTGAGACCCTGTCAATCAATTGACACCTCAGATTCATACTAGAACCACGATGATTTAATAAAGCCCACGCTAAACGCAAAGGTTCTGTGAGTTAAGAACCATTTGATCATCACTTCTCCAATTTCAATGAATGGATGTTATTAATAATTCAAATTTGCATTTTTTTTTTTTTTTTTTTGAGTCCGGTCGCGAGGTCTGACTGAATAGTAAGTATGAATCATAGTTCAAATATTTCTTTTCTTGATCTATTCTACAATATTCATATTCCGTGCTCCAGATACTAGAATAAATATCCGACGAGGTAGAATCATCTTGATAGAGATGACAGACTATTCTCTGTATTATCAATAGGATCAATTATAACAAGTCACACACTCATATTCCGGAAATACCGAAACAAAAAAATTCCACGGTCGAACTACCAGAATGAGAAATCTGAGTCTTAAGTGCGTTTTTATTTTTTTATTGAAAAACTAGAACTAGGACTTTATAGTCCTCAGGAACCTAATTCATTGAAATTCCATCCAATAAAACGGATGAATTATAAATTTCCAAAATGATAGATAGAAATATCGCAAACAGAGCCATTGCGACCCCCATAAGTGGTGTAGTCCCCCAGCCCGGAGCTACTTTACCATATTCCGAATTCAATGGTTTCAATAAACTTCCTATATTAGTTTGTCTTGGCCTAGATTTAGAACTATCCTCAACGGTTTGTGTAGCCATAAATCTTATTTAATGATTGGTTAAGATCTGTTGACTTTGTATACCATTTGGTTGTAGTTGTAAATAAACGATCTTATCGTAGATCCATTGTGATCCTTAAATTATCTAGAAATGGAAACAGCAACCCTAGTCGCCATCTTCATATCTGGTTTACTTGTAAGCTTTACTGGGTACGCCTTATATACCGCTTTTGGGCAACCCTCTCAACAATTAAGAGATCCATTCGAAGAACACGGGGACTAATTGAAGTAATGAGCCTACCAATGGTAGGCTCGTTACTTCAAATTAAGATGATCAAAAATCATTTTTTAGTCGGAACCTTAGGTGGTTCTCGAAAAAAGATAGCGAAAAAAATTATTCCTAAAGTCGAGACTAAGAGAAATGTATAAACCAATGCTTCCATAGATTTGATCGTGGTTTACAATTATAGCTTCCACACCTATTCATTTTGGATCATTTACTATAGTAAAGAAAGGGAAAGAATTAAAGATGGCGATTCAATCAAGTCACGATTTTTCTGGTACCTTATGTCATCAAAATGTCATCAAATAAAAAAAGTGGAGACGAAAGATACCAGAGTAATATTCTATCAGACTACTTGTCTTCTTGTAGTTGGATCTCCAAGTTTTTGGAATGTTCCAAATTCTACTTGAGAATCCAAATCTGGATCAATACCAGCAAAAACATCTCTGAACAAGGTTCTAGCGCCATGCCAAATGTGTCCGAAAAAGAAGAGCAAAGCAAATGTAGCATGCCCAAAAGTGAACCAACCCCTTGGACTGCTCCGAAAAACACCATCGGATTTCAAAGTAGCTCGGTCTAATTCAAAAATTTCACCTAATTGGGCGCGTCTAGCATATTTTTTCACAGTAGCAGGATCACTATAACTGACTCCATTGAGTTCGCCACCATAGAACTCGACAGTTACACCTACTTGTTCGACACTATACTTGGATTCTGCCCTTCTAAAAGGAACATCGGCTCTCACAATTCCGTCTCCGTCTACCAAAACTACGGGGAATGTTTCAAAAAAAGTGGGCATACGACGTACAAAAAGCTCGCGGCCTTCTTTATCTTTAAAGATGGGGTGTCCTAACCATCCAACAGCTATTCCATCCCCGCTGTCCATTGAGCCGGCTCTGAATAATCCCCCTTTTGCCGGATTATTACCAATGTAATCATAAAAAGCTAATTTTTCGGGGATTTTAGACCAAGCTTCCGAAAAACTCAGATTTTCAGCTAGTCCTGTGCCAACTCTTCGATATATTTCTTGCTGGAAGTATCCCTGATCCCACTGATAACGAGTGGGGCCAAATAATTCGATTGGGGTAGTTGCTGAACCATACCACATAGTTCCAGCAACTACGAAAGCTGCGAAAAAAACAGCAGCGATACTGCTGGAAAGTACAGTTTCAATATTGCCCATACGTAATCCTTTGTATAGACGTTGAGGCGGACGGACACTAAGATGAAATAAACCCGCTAATATGCCCAATGTACCCGCTGCAATATGATGAGAGGCTATTCCTCCCGAAACAAAAGGATCAAAACCTTCTGCGCCCCACGCTGGATTTACAGATTGTACTTTTCCAGTTAGCCCATAAGGATCGGACACCCATATTCCAGGACCATACAAGCCTGTTACATGAAATGCGCCAAAGCCAAAGCAAGCCAACCCTGAGAGAAATAAATGAATTCCAAAGATCTTGGGCAAATCCAAAGAAGGTTTTCCGGTGCGTTCATCAGAGAATATTTCTAGATCCCAATACACCCAATGCCAGATAGCTGCCAAGAAGCACAAGCCAGAAAACACAATATGTGCCCCTGCCACACCTTCGTAACTCCAAATACCCGGATTCGGTATAGTTCCTCCTGAAATATTCCACCCACCCCATGAATTGGTTATTCCTAAACGAGTCATAAAGGGTATAACGAACATACCCTGTCTCCACATTGGATCAAGAACCGGGTCAGAAGGATCAAAAACTGCTAATTCGTATAGAGCCATCGAGCCGGCCCAACCAGAAACTAGAGCTGTATGCATTATATGGACAGAAAGCAACCGACCGGGATCATTCAATACGACAGTATGAACACGATACCAAGGTAAACCCATGGAAATACCCCTTTTTTATCAAATATCAAAGAAAAATGGACACTATGTAACTTTATCGCATTGAAAAGACTATACTATGTTATGTACCTAACCTTTTCAGTAGATTTTGTATTAAGAAAGGGTTAAGATTTATTTCGTTCCATTGAAAATAACGGAACAATTTTGTTCGTAAGAACAAAGAGAAGCAGATCTATTCTATACTCGATAAGTACCAATACGCAATGGGGGTTGGGCCCCCCTTTTTTTGTAGAATGAATGCGTAGATACTTGTTTATCATTCAAATGATCGACCCGCTCGTGAAAATTATTTATTCATTCTGTCTTCTTCCGGAAATCTTCACCCAATCCATGTATCCAAATTTATGTTTAAAATAGAATAAACAGAAAAAAATGAAGACAATAAATTCATTGGTACGTTTCCATATTAAAGTGAAGTATAGTACTTAACTTTTTTCTTTAATTTAATGCCCGTTGGTGTTCCAAAAGTACCTTTTCGGAATCCTGGAGAGGAAGACGCAGTTTGGGTTGACGTATAGTGCGGCTTGTCAGATATATTAGGTCATATGGGGTTTACCCGTTGTCTCCACCGATCGGGATATCCTCCGTTTCGCCCAAGAAATATTGATTGAACCATCAATTATTCGGAGCGTGAAGTGCAATTAGATCCATTTATATTGGGGATCAATATTATTAAGAATATATGGTTAACTTGTAACGATAAAATAAAGTATCCAGGCTCCGTTCATAAAATATCAAATTGGTAATATATATGATTACTATTTGTATCATAAACATTCTTTATTTATATTTAATTTATGCTTTCTATATATTATCTAGGAGTGATCTCAAATTGCCATTGAATGGCATGGAATAATAAGATGAATACATGGAATAATTTGAGGGAAAGCATGAAATGAAACATAAAAAAAAAGAAGCGGTACTGAGATAATTTGCCCTATATGTGCAAATAGAATTTGGACAAATCTTTACCCGGAGTAGAACACGAACCTAAAAGAATTGAAAGGGCCCATTCAAGAACAAGAAAATGACATCGTGATTTGAATTTCGATGAAATAATACATCAATGAGAGGTTAGTTTAATAAGTTCAATAATTTTTTTTGATAAGGAAGAGAAAGGAAACCAAAACTCATGTTTTTGAAAAATCGAAGAAAAGCCCTTCTTTATAAAAACAAAAAAACCTGTTACAAAAAAAAATCAATAAAGACTGTAATTGATACATTGATTGATTTTTTTTTTCGCAATTTTTTGAACCGTATGCATCCAAAGGTGCACGTACGGTTCCTAAGGGATACAATTTTGTCCTAATCAACCGACTTCATCGAGAAAGATTACTTTTTTTAGGCCAAGAAGTTGATAGCGAGATCTCCAATCAACTTGTGGGTCTCATGGTATATCTCAGTATAGAAGATAATACTAGGGATTTTTATTTGTTTATAAACTCTCCCGGCGGATGGGTAATACCAGGAATAGCCATTTATGATACTATGCAATTTGTGCCACCCGATGTACATACAATATGCATGGGATTAGCTGCTTCAATGGGATCTTTCATTCTGGTTGGAGGAGAAATTACCAAACGTCTAGCATTCCCTCACGCTTGGCGCCAATGAGTTAAAAAAAAAAAGACTATGCCTTCGCCATATCAAATATAAATAATCGAATTAGGAAAAATTAAGTAATAATAGCATGGCACTTTGAGTTCGATATGAACAAACCATTATTGTTTTTTATAACATGAGATTTTGTATCGAGATAGTAGTATGAAATGCGATTTTATCTTAATGTGTCGGGAGGACATTTTAGCGTCACAAATCATTTTTTCCTTATTTGATCATATCAGAAAGACACTTTGGGATTGCCAAATCACAAACTAGATAAATATATAAATATCTAATATAAAGCAACAGAACCATCGTAGTATTTTTTTACTCTTATGAAAAGAAGGATGGCAAATGGATTATTCAACGATCTGGCTGGATCGGATAGATTCTATTTCTTCCCCTCTTCTCTGGAGGAGGGAGGGGGTTAGTAAATTCCATTGCAGAGCCGTATGCAATGCACAAAAGGTGCCTGTACGGTTGTTCAATTCTATATTTTTTCTTCTTTTTTTTATCCCTTTAATTTAAATCCCATCATGCGAGATAGAAGAACCATTCATGATGTTATCTCAATATCATCAGGGTTATGATTCACCAACCTGCTAGTTCTTTTTATGAGGCACAGGCAGGAGAATTTATCCTGGAAGCGGAAGAACTGCTGAAACTTCGCGAAAACCTCACAAAAGTTTATGTACAAAGAACAGGCAACCCTTTGTGGGTTATATCCGAAGACATGGAAAGAGATGTTTTTATGTCGGCAACAGAAGCCCAAGCCCATGGCATTGTTGATCTTGTAGCGGTTGAAAATGAAAATACTTCGGATTTCGTATAAATCCATGATTCCGTTTTATTTTCAACCATAATTCTAATTTTACACGATTTTATATCTTATATTGAATCGAAATAATTAATAATCATCAATCAGGTTAAGATCGATCTAAACCAACCCATTCTATAATATAATTTTATATATCCGACATGCCAACTATTAAACAACTTATTAGAAACACAAGACAGCCAATAAAAAATGTCACGAAATCCCCCGCTCTTCGAGGATGTCCTCAGCGTCGAGGAACATGTACTAGGGTGTATGTGCGACTCGTTCAGATCAGATCATGAGCTCGAGCAAATGAGACAATTTTTCCAGTATCAATGATTAATACCAATGAATAGATAGAGTAAAAGAACGCCATTTACTATCTAAAATGGGGATATATTATATACCCTTATTGTTTCTTGTATATTGTGTATGGAATTTATGGTTTTCATTGGTGCAAATCCAACCACCTCAATTTGAGATGAGAAGCAATTCTCCATTGGTAGCAAATGGTTATCCATTAAGCGGAGGAAATGGTATTATAAGGATAAGAAGCAAAACAAAAAAAAAAAGGTTATGCCCATATTCTTGAAAGAACGGACTAACAGGGTCAGCTACCTAGCCAACTTTCATAATTAAATGCCGTCACTGTATGGATAGCTCTTATTGTGAAAAGGCCTATTACTGTATAATTAATGGGTAGAGCCAAAGAATGTTAACTATACAAGTTAACAATACCATTTGATTAAATTGAGAGATGAGGCTCCGGCGCATAGAGAGGGCCTCACCGTTTAAGAAGTAACCATAGAAACGAAGGAACCCACTATTTTTTTGTATAGTATTTGGTAGAATTTCTTAGTTCCAGGTGAACCAAATGTCTGGCCTGGAAAGAATAAAAATAAAAAATAGTGGTTGGGAAGGTCATAGTAGCAAAAGCCATTGGAATTTATATTTTATATATCGGAATAATCCGTTTTGTTATTAACCGACCGGGGGGACAAATAATGACTGAAAGAAGAGAATTCAATTAGTTATTCATTAAAGTTTAATTTGATTCAATGACCAGAGTTAAACGAGGGTATACAGCTCGGAGACGTCGAACAAAAATTCGTGTATTTGCATCAACAGGGGCTCATTCAAGACTTACACGAACAATTACTCAACATAAAATGAGAGCTTTGGTTTCCTCTCATCGAGATAGGGGCAGGCAAAAGATAAATTTTCGTCGTTTGTGGATCACTCGGATAAATGCAGTAACTCGCGAGAATAAAGTATTCCATAGTTATAGTCGATTAATACACAATCTATACAAGGGGCAATTGCTTCTTAATCGTAAAATACTTGCGCAAATAGCTATATCAAATAAGAATTGTCTTTACATGATTTCCAATAAAATCATAAAATAAAGGAAATTAGAAAGTAATATACAGGAATGATTGAACAAGAATTCCCCGGAGAATGAACTCCGGGAAGATAGAATAAACTAAATTGAGATAAAATTTAAGATAAGAAAAGTAGTAGGAATGAACGAACATGCTTCAATAAAAAAAATTGCTTATCCCCCTTTTTTTGTTTCTTATAAGACAAGAATTAAACCTGGATTCTGGGCCTTTTCGAGCAAAACATCCAAATCTATTTGAGCTTGAATTCCAATTGGAGTTTTGAGTCAATTGAGGAATATGCCTATTTATTTCTGGCTCTAGGACCCGCAGTTCTAGGGATCGACTCGGTTCTCTCAAATTGTTTCTCATTATTAAGAAAAGGTAACGAAGATAAAATACGAGCTTGTTTTATAGCAATAGTAATTAATCGTTGTTGTTTCAAGGTCAATTTATTTACCCGTCTAGATAATATTTTTCCTTGTTCACTAATAAATCGACTAATTAAACTCATGTTTCTATAATCAATTCGATCCCCCGAGACAATTGGGGGCAAACGCCGACGAAAAGAAAGCTTGGATTTACGAAAAGGTTGCTTAGATTTATCCATGGTTTATTCCTTATTTCTAAAATTCTATTTCTTTATTAATTTCAGATCCGGCCGAAGTAGGGTTTTATTTGTATAATTTATAATTTTAATATAATTTGTATTATATTATGATTATGTTATATGTTCTTCCTCTTTCTGCTCTTTGAGTTGGAATGGAAAGATTGCACATATGTTATGTTCCGTTCGATCTATTTCTTTATTTCCCCATGAATCGTATGCCTGTGACAATAAAGACAAAATTTTCTCAATTCTAATCGACTGGGTGTATTGTGTCGATTCTTTTGAGTAATATATCTAGAAATACCCCGCGATTCTTTATTGACACCATTTCGAGCACAACAACAAGTACATTCCAAAATAACTATGACCCTTACATCTTTACCCTTGGCCATGAACCCCCTTTGGATCGACTTAACTTTTCTTTCTTTTTCGATCTGAAAATAAAAAGAACAAAAAATTAATAGAAGTTACTAATTTGAAATTAATTTTCTCAAAGATTTCATTGTAATTAATATTAATTAATTGAATTAATTAAGAGTAATAATTAAAATTAAATAGATTGAAGATATATATTTTTTTATTTAATTTTATTTAAATATCAATTATATATTATAATATTATATATAATTTTAAGTAATACAATTTTTTTCTAACTCTCAATTATTCCTAATACTAATACCAATATTTCATTTATGTATCTTCTTTACTATGTTATGATTTCGTGGAGCCTCTCCTAGACTGGACCCGCATTTCCATTTATGTTTTTCCAAATATCATTTTATTAGATCAACTTTTTGCTTGGGTTTAATACATTTTTTTTTTAATCACGCCACTATAGAATTAAATCTCTAAATTTATTTATTTTTTGCATATTAATAACTAGAATCAAAAAAAAGGAAATGACAAGGCGTCTGGGAATAAACGATTAATCTCTATCAATAGACCCGCTAAAGACCCAAACCATAGAGTACTTAGCACAGGTGCCGTGGAGAGATATGTTTTTATATCTCGCATTGAAAATCCTCCTTTTTATTGTTTATTGTAAAACATAGACATAGATTATATATATGAGCAGATGTCGTAGTTCAAGATCATTTGTATTTATTTTTATGCAGAATTCCTAACTAAAATGGATATGTACAATGAACGAGCCAATGTTCTTGTCCTTAAAAAAAAAAAGCCTGAGTGTTATCAATAAATATTAATTTTTTCATGCGTTAGGTTTCAGATGTATATAATATAAATACAATATTTTAATATAATAAATAAAGTATAAAATCAAGAAGAAAATAAAAATGTGGAAAACAAGACAAGGATTTTGTACAATGACATTGTAAAACAATTTTTAAAAGGGATGTAGCGCAGCTTGGTAGCGCGTTTGTTTTGGGTACAAAATGTCACGGGTTCAAATCCTGTCATCCCTACCTATTACTTCTACTAATGAGCAGTAACGGGAGATTACTCGAGATTGATTAAATTTTAAAATTGGCTATATAATCTTTAAATTTTTGCATACTATACTGGGTGTTTGCAAGATATTTTTGGGTACATAGAAATTCTTTTTTTTACAGTCGTATCCCCTGTCATAAGAAAGCGCTCTTAGTTCAGTTCGGTAGAACGCGGGTCTCCAAAACCCGATGTCGTAGGTTCAAATCCTATAGAGCGTGATGTTATGTCGAATCACATACAATAAAATAACTTAATAAACTTTAATTTGACCTCCTTTCAAGGAGTAGGATAGGAGGTCAATCAAAAAATATATTATTCAATCAAAGGTCCAATTGATCACCACGTCTGTATTGTAAATATGCAGTTACGAATAATCCTGCCAAAGTAATAGGAATTAGACCTAAAACGATTCCAAATAAAAAAACTTCAATCATTTCTATTTTTTGTTTGAGAGAATAAAAAGAGAGGTAAGATCTATCCCTAAATATTAATCTAAATTGTTCGCGAATCTCAATAACCGAGAATTGGCAATTCCCGCGGGACTATGGAAGACCTGGCATTTAAGAGAAATACTTATTTTTATAAATTGTTTATTCAATTTATTTCAAATAAGTCGTATCTTGTTCAAACCAATCAATAGAGCTGGGGTTATAGTTGAAGCAGCTAATAGAAAACCGAAATAACTAGTTATAGTAGACATGAAAGGGCTAAATTAGATATGTTCTTTTACTACATATGTTGATAAAACACTTACCTAAGTTTCAATTTTCCCAGATACGACAGTAAGAAAAACTATTGACAGTAGACAATATTAACTTAGTTCCATCTTAATTGATCAGTCATTATAGATAGCACTAAAATAAAAAAGATAGAATTACATAGTAGAAAAAATCGATTGCTCTGATGTGACATCAACCGGTCATGTGATTCCAAATCAACAGATTCATTGTGCAATTCGTGAGTTAAGTGAAAGTAATAAAAACTCTATCGTATAACTAAAAAAAAAAAATTCAGTCATTTTTGAATAAAAGAATAATTGGATTTTAAAATAATTTTAATTTGAATCATTTATTTTCAATAGGATTTAATCCACTTTCTTTTCGATCGGACGGCCCAGGCCCGATACCCCCTTTTTATTTATTTCATTTCAGGTCCAACTCAATTTGAAGATGAGCAACTTCCAGTATCTTTTTAGCTTCTACACTCTGTCTTTCCATATCATAATCATAGAGTTCTATCTTTGTAGTTCAGTCAAGAAATAACCTTGCTTTGGCAACAACGGTTGTTGCATCGCCCATATTCTGTAATTGATTGTTCTAACTATTTTAGGTTTTTTCATCAAACACACTATCATATCATAATCTATTTATTATTTATTGTATTATGTATTGTATGACCAACTAAGCTAAGTAAATGAAAGTATTCTAACAAAAAAATCTTTAACCATAAAAAGGGTTTATAAATTTTGCATATAATTGAATTGTGTAAATATGATAATATCTTTACATGAATTAGTTAAAACCCATAAATTCACACTTTCTCAAGATCTTGACTTTCTATCTCTATCTATTACGAAATCCATAATGGAAATCTTGAAATATTATAAATAATTTGAGGAATTTTATATTGTATTAATTTATTCCATAACATAAAGTTTATGCATATCCAAAGAACAAAAAGGGAAATGTAGCATTTCGGTACTA